ATTCAAGCAAATGGTTGGATAATTGGTTTATAGAAATCCTTCTTGGATGAAACCAAAGCGCAAAATGCCATTGCCAAAAAGTGACAAGGTAACATTTCCATTTATTCATAAAAAGAGACGTCCCCTTTGAAGCCAGAATGGATTTTCTTTGATATCTAACATAATGCATGCAAGGTTCTTTGACCAACCATAGGTTCACCTGACAGTCCTTAACCTTACCAAAGACGTTCACAAGATGCTCTATTTTTCCATAGAAATAGATTCGTTCAAGAAGAGCTCTAGAAGATGTTGATCGTAAATGAAAAGATTGATTACGTAAAAAGACGAAAACGGATTCGTACTCACATACATGAGAATTATATAAGAATAAAAATAATCTTTGATTTCTTTTTGAAAAAGAGAAACCGGCTTTTTTTGTAGTAATAAGACTATTCGAATTACAATACTCGTTGAGAAAAAATCGTAATAAATGCAAAGAAGAGGCATCTTTTACGCAATAGCGAAGAGTTTGAACCAAGATTTCCACATGGACAGGGTGGGGTATTAGTATATCTAATACAAAATTTAAATGTGAAAAATTGTCCTCTAAAAAGGGAAATATTGAATGGATTGAGCGTAAATTCTGAGATTTTACTATCTTTTTCTTTTTTCCTTCTAGAGAAGATATTAATTGTACAGAAAATGGAATTTCCACAATAAATGCAAACCCCTCTGATATGATTTGAGAATACAAATTCTTCTTTCGACCCCAAAATGGATTTTGGTTAGAATCATTAGGAGAAATAAGAAAATGATTCTGTTGATACATTTGAGCAATTAATCGTTTCACAATCAGTAAACTGGATTTATTCTGATAACCCTGATTTTCCGAATCCATATTTTCCGACAAAATAGATCTACTGAAAGTACGATCATGAGCAAATGCATAAATATACTCCTGAAAGATAAGTGGATATAGAAAGTCGTGTTGTTGAGATCTCTCTAGCTGTAAGATTTCCTCCATTTGAAATTCGATTTGAATGAAAGGTAGAAGGTTTTAGGGGTTATCAAATGATACATAGTGCGATACAGTCAAAACAAGGAATTCTCGTAAGAATAAATACCTCGGAGACAGGTAAACTTATCAACAGATTCTCTGCCCTTTCTTTTTTCCATTTCATTTAGTCTATGTTATAGGATAACAAGATGGTTAGAAATCTTTTATTTTTTAAACCTAATCGCTCTTTTGATTTCGGAAAAAACTTTCGTTATCAATATACTGCTTCTTTTACACACACATCTCCATTCCATAATAGAGAATGCCAATATTTAGGATTCATTAAAAAATAGAGAATCCACTAGTGGGAGAAGAAGCTCTTCCCGTATCAGGCACTAATCTACTTTTAACGTCTAATTAGATCGGGAAATTATTCAAATTAAGAACAGAAGCTGGTTGCTTTTTCTTTCTAATAATTAATTGAAGCCATGGGGCCCTATCCATTTATTCATTCGACCCAACTTTCTTTTGTTGCGTTCCAAGAATTCGAACAAAGTTTTTTACCGATCCGATAAGAATGAAATACCCTCAGAACTCTCCATTAATACGACATGCTATTTTTTCCATTCATTCCCTTTCAGGATCAGTCGCGGTCTTCCAAACTTTACCAATGGTATGGACGAATTCCTCACTTCATCCGTATGTGTAAAAGATTCTAGCCGCACTTAAAAGCCGAGTACTCTACCGTTGAGTTAGCAACCCGAAAAAAAAAGAAAAAATAGAAATGAAACATAATTTCAACTAAGGGGTGTAGAGATACACAAGAAAAATCAATGAATTCAATTGAAACGTTGAAACAAAGAGAAAGGAGATGCGCTAATCAAATCATTCAACTACCAAAGAAATTGAAAAAAACAGATTTTCGAATCCATTCGAAACAGAAAAACGAATTCATTAGATGAAAATACACGAAATTCTCAGATAAAAGAACAAGAATAGATAGAGAATTTTCCAAATGGATAGAGCACCTCTTATCGACTTTTTTTCAACCAAAAAACCTAAAAAAACATCATTTGAATTAAATAAAATTCAGGTAAAGAAAAAAAACCTATGGGGCGGAAATAAATAGACCCCCCTTTCACTTATCAAGATGAATTATATTTGTTCGATACGCTGTTGTCAATATAAATGTTGAGAAAAGAATACATTGGAAAAAAGCAAAATAAACTGCATTATGAAAAGAATTTCAATTTCACAATGCAATTAGCACTAAATATTTAATCTACATATAGATATAATACAAAAAGTCTAAATGGAAGAATTGAAAAAAAAAATATCGTATTTTGTAGTCCATAATAGACGGATTTGATCAATCTAAGTGGAATAAGCAAAGTTGATTCCTTTTCGGTTAGTCGAGTTCCAATGAAAACCATACAATTGAAGGAAATGTCCGAATTTTTTATTTATCGTATCAATAAACTAAGTTTTTTTTCGTTCTAGACCTCGGATTCGACGGAAGCAATGATAAATAGAATAGAACCGAAAAGGGGGGTCAAAAAAACAAGTATAGAAAAATTAGACAAAGTTCTATACAAGTTGCTACCCCCCTTGGTATTTCTTTAATTGAATTTTGTTTGATTAGACGGAAGTTCCTTAAAAACTTCCGCTTTCTTTAAAAGATTATGAACAGTTCCTGTAGGTTGAGCGCCTTTTTCAAGGAAATATAGAATAGCAGGAACATTTAAATAAGTTTGGTTCTTTATTGGATCATAAAACCCCACTTTTCTAAGGTCTTTTCCTTCTCTTCGGGATCGAACATCAATTGCAACGATTCGATAGACGGCTCATTGGGATAGATGTAGATGAAGAATACCCCCCCTAGAACCGTATAGGAAGTTTTCTCCTCGTACGGCTCGAGAAAAAATGATTTGCTTCGAAGTTTTGTCTATGTATGCAATTTAAATTGAAATATTCTAATAAATTAAATGAAAAAGAGCCTATACAATCAATTAGACTATACTATGATTTCAGTCTTTTTTTTTTTCTTTTTTTTTTCTTCCTGAAAATAAAAAAAGAAACCATTCGTACTCATAACTCAAGTTGGATAACTCTGAAAGAAAATCTTTAGTCAATTTCATTTATTGAGTGGTCTTTACCCCACTTTCTTTGTCTCGTTTAAAATTCGATTTAGATTATTTAGTTTGATTCAATTATTGAGACTATCGAGACAATTAAAATGGCGTTTCCTTGTTTTTGGATCCTTATTTTAAATCATTGGGTTTAGACATTACTTCGGTGCTTCTTTTCTTAATGCTTTCAAAATGGCAGCAACATACCCCTTGTTGATTAAAGAATCGTATGGACAGTTGATTCCCCGTGATACACTTTGAATCCAAAAAGTTTGATCAATTCCAACAAGTTTTGCTTTTGTTTTTGAATTGCAAACTTGCTTGAATCGGATCCTTGCAATTTCTATATATGGAAGAAGATATATTTACGAAGTTGTTCCAATTGATTGGCATTAACCCTAGATCCTTGACCCCGAGAAATGAATTAATCCTTTCTACTCGAGCTCCACCGTGAACTATTAACAACCCAAGCAAAAATGAAAGGTTCGAGTGTAACAGAACAAACAATGTCGAGACAAGAGCACCTTCATTACTAGATAAATCGAAAATGGTGGATGGAAAAATCCACAACGGATCGTGTCCTTCAAGCCGCACGTTGCTTTCTACCACATCGTTTCAAACGAAGTTTTACCATAACATTCCTCTAATTTGGAACCGGTATGGAATTGATTCAATTATGGAATCATGAATAGTCATTGGTTCAGCTGTACATAGCCATCTTAATCTAGACTTTTTCTTTTCTATATGATCTATATATGATATGTATATGTAACTTCTATAATATATATGTAACTTCTATATATGAGATATGTGTTATGATATGTATGGGTAGGTGGAATTATTTTTCCCCAAAAGTCTTAGCACGACAGCAGCTTTAACATACATAAATCTATTTTGACATACAAAAAGAATATTTTGTTGAGATATAGAAAGAAGTAGAAATCTATAATATATAGTAGAACGAATAAGGTTTTGAATCTTCATCTTCAATTGACTCAATAGGATAGATTCAACTATTTCTACTTTTTGAATACCAAAAACGAAATTTTTGTGATTGAACTCGAACGATACATACCGTATAAGCTAAACATTTCCTTATTTTATATGTATTTTGGTTAACGTGGAATTGAGTAATATTTCAATTCGAATCTTTTCATAATTTCATAAAGTGAATAATAATAAGGGATAGGATAAATCATCCCTGCCTCAACCATTATATCGATTTCCAATTTTTCATTCGAGCCAAACACGAAATACCTAATCAAAACTGGATATGCTCTGGGACGGAAGGATTCGAACCTCCGAATAGCGGGACCAAAACCCGATGCCTTACCACTTGGCCACGCCCCATTTCAATTTCGAATGCACACTAAGAAACAATAATCTTGTTATTGGTTATTTGTCAATTCCAGTCCAAATATCTATATATCTAAATATCTATAGAATAGATTGGTACTAGGATTTTGATACATATAGATATATAATTCAACTTACTTTATTGATCATTACATAAAATTCAATTAAGATATTGTATGAAAGTATGATTTCTTCTATTCTCCTTTGAGAATTGGAGGATTTTTGATTGGGTGGGTTCAAAGAAAAAGAAGGATTTTTTGTCTACCTTACTTACTTTCTTCCTTTTTCCTTATCTCAAAAACTCAATCAAATTGCAATTATCTCCAAGAACAAAATGTCTGCTATGCTTAATACCGTTAGTTTGATCTGTATTAATTCTGCCCTTTATTCGAGTAGTTTTTTCTTCGGCAAATTGCCCGAAGCCTATGCTTTTTTGAATCCAATCGTAGATATTATGCCTGTCATCCCTTTGTTTTTTTTTCTCTTAGCTTTTGTTTGGCAAGCTGCTGTAAGTTTTCGATGAGATCTTTAATAAAAAT